TCTGCTAGGATTTGAAATATTCAAATGATTTTTCATTCTTTATTGAATTTCTTTTCGTTTTACATTGAATTAATATTCATATTGACAAGAGTGTATTGAACAAATAGAATTCAATCATTAAAGTAAAATAAAGAGATAGTTTTCCATTGATTTCTGTCTTCTATCCAATACATAGTTTTTTTACTTTAGTCAAATACAAATATTTGTTGAATTTACGGGAATACAAAATTTTTGATTCCAAAAAAGGATAATATATGAGGAAATTTTATTTTCTTTGAGAATATCTTGTATTGCCATCTGTTTTTTTTGTTCTGAATCGATTAGAAAACCTTGTTCTTAGATTTCTTGCTAATTGAATTCAACGTTTTAGTTGTTTTGTACAATCCAATTTCGTTATTTTGATCTCGATTGTATCTACATAAGATACCTCTTTTTGAGGGTTGCTAACTCAATGGTAGAGTACTCGGCTTTTAAGTGCGACTAGTATCTTTTACATATTTGGATGAAGTAAGGGATTCGTCCACATCATCGGTAGAGTTTGGAAGACTACGACTGATCCTGAAAGGAAATGAATGGAAAAAAGAGCATGTCGTATTAACTGAGAATTCTTCGAACGGAACAAAATGAATTCAAAGCTGGGTCGATTGAATAAATGGATGGAGCCCTATGGCTCTAATTGTAGCGAAAGAAAAAACAACGAACTTTTCTTCTTAATTTGAAGTATTACCCGACCTAATTAGATGTTAAAAATAAATTAGTGCCTGATACGGGAAGGGATTCTCCCATGATTGGAGTATCTATTTTTTAGTGAATCCTACCTATTAGATTAGCCATCTCAATTTGTAGATGGAGATGAATGTGTAGAAGAAAGAGTATATTGATAAAGATACTTTATCCAAAATCAAAAGAGCGATTGGGCTGCAAAAATAAAGGATTTCTAGCCATCTTGTTATCCTATAACAAAATAAACCAATTAGATGGAAAAAAGATAGAGAGTCCCTTGATGAATTTAGCTGTCTCTGAGATATCTATTATTTATAAATTTCTTGCCATAATACCTTGTTTTAACCGTATCGCACTATGTATCATTTGATAACTCAAAAAACTCCTATATTCGATTTTCGTTTTCGGTCTAATAATTTGAAATGGAGGAATTCCAAGGATATAAGGAACTAGATAGGTCTTGGCAACACAACTTTTTATATCCACTTATCTTTCAGGAATATATTTATGCATTTGCACACGACCAAGGTTTAAATAAATCGATTTTGATCGAAAATTCAGGTGACAAGAAATACAATTTACTAATTGTAAAACGTTTCATTTTTCGAATGTATCAACAGAATCATTTGATTCTTTCTGCTAATGATTCTAGCCAAAATGAATTTTATGGACACATGAAAAATTTGTATTCTCAAAAAATATCTGAGGGGTTTGCAATCATTATGGAAATTCGATTTTACCTAAGATTCATATCTTCCCTAAAAGAAAAAGAAATAGTAAAATCTCGGAATTTACGATCAATTCATTCACTATTTCCTTTTTTAGAGGACAAATTCTTACATTTAATTTATGTGTTAGATATACTGATACCCTACCCTGTCAACCTAGAAATCTTGGTTCAAACTCTTCGCTACTGGGTGAAAGATTCTTCTTCCTTGCATTTATTACGATTTTTTGTTTATGAGTATCGTAATAAATCCATTTTTTCAAAAAAGAATCAAAGATTCTTTGTGTTCCTATATAATTTCTATGTATATGAATACGAATCTATTTTGGTTTTTATCCGAAGCCAATCTTCTCATTTAAGATCAACATCTTTTGGAGCCCTTCTTGAACGAATCTATTTCTACAGAAAGTTAGAATATATAGTCTTAGTCAAAGTTTTGACTAAGGACTTTCGGGTTATCCAGTGGCCCGTCAAGGATCCTTTCATACATTATGCTAGGTATCGAGGAAAATCAATTCTGGCTTCAAAGGGGACATTTCTTCTGATGAATAAATGGAAATATTACTTTATCGGTTTTTGGCAATATCATTTTTCTATGTGGTCTCAATCAAGAAGAATTTCTATCAATCAATTATCAAGGCATTCCTTTTACTTTTTGGTCTTTCTTTCAAGTCTTCGCCTCAATCCTTTAGCGATACGAAGTCAGATCTTAGACAATTCATTTCTAATAGATAATCCTATTAAGAAGTTCGATACCATAGTTCCAATTATTCCTCTGATTGGATCATTGTCTAAAGCGAATTTTTGTAATGTATTAGGGCAGCCTATTAGTAAGCTGGTCTGGAGCGATTTATCAGATTCTGACATTATTGACCGATTTGCACGTATATATAAAAATCTTTCTCATTATTACAGTGGATCCTCAAAAAAAAGGAGTTTGTATCGAATAAAGTATATACTTCGAATTTCGTGTGCTAGAACTTTATCTCGTAAACACAAAAGTACTCTACGTGCTCTTTTGAAAAGATTAGGTTCAGACTTTTTGGAAGA